TAAGAGCCTATCCCTGGGGCTAACATAATATAACCCAATTGAGACATTGTAGAATAGGCTAAACTTCTCTTAATGTCTCTTTGAGCAAGAGCTAAAGTAGCTCCTAATAGTACCGTTATTACACCTATCAAAGAAATGAGATTCATTATGTAAGGTATGACTGTGAAAAGCGGAAGAAATCGAGCGACAAGAAAAATGCCTGCTGCTACCATAGTAGCAGCATGGATAAGAGCCGAAATAGGAGTAGGCCCCTCCATGGCATCAGGTAACCATACATGAAGGGGAAATTGTGCGGATTTAGCAACTGCACCGACGAATAATAGGGAGGCACACAGAGTAGCAAATAAAGAGTTGACCCCATTATTACGGATCAGGTTATTGAAGATTTCGAACAAATCTCGAAATTCGAAACTCCCTGTTATCCAATAAAAACCTAAGATTCCTAACAATAACCCAAAATCCCCTACACGATTAGTTACAAACGCTTTTTGACAAGCATTTGCGGCAGCCGGTCGTGTGAACCAAAAACCTATTAATAAATACGAACACATTCCCACTAGTTCCCAAAAAAGATGAATTTGTATCAAATTGGAACTAGTAACTAATCCCAACATGGAAGTATTGAAAAAACTCATATAAGCAAAAAATCTCAAATATCCTTGATCATGAGACATATAATTGTCACTATAAATAAGAACCATGATTCCAACCGTAGTGATTAGTATTGACATAATAGAAGTAAGTGGATCGATCAAGTAGCCGAACTCTAAGGAAAAATCAGTATTGATGGTCCAAGACCATAGATGTTGATAGATAGAACTGCCATTTATCTGTTGAATAGACAGATCGGACGAAAAAACCATAACTATACTTAGCAATGAAACACTAGGAAAAGTCCACATACGACGCAGATTTTTTGTTGCGGTCGGAACAAGCAGAAGTCCCAACCCTATTGACATAGTAACTGGAAGTAGAGCGAAAGGTATGATCCATGCATATTGATATGTATGTTCCATAAGAAAATCAAGCTTTCTTTTTTTATTCTTATTAATTGTTTCCCATTCACCAGCCCTTATTTCTTCCGGAAGGAGCAATAATAAAATAAATAAAAAAAAAAAAAAAATTCAACTGAAGAAGTTACAATTCTTCAAATAACCAAGTTACTAGTTAAAAGCTACTACCTAGTTATTAACGAAGATATTTATTAAGATAAAAAATATGAGATTTTCCATTATTCTACTATATACATACGATACGGTGATTTCTATCCATATTTATATCAATATAGTAAGGAAAAAGAATGATACCAAAAATTCAAGTACTTTATTCTGATATGTATCATAGGATCTGCCAATAACTCGATCCAATAAACCTAGTTTTTATTTAGTTTCTTCGGAGTCATTAACTAATTCTTGAATTGATTGGCTTCGAGTCCAATAAAACAAACTTATGTTTATGTGTTTATGAAAAATCCTAGAATACTTGTCACTTCGCATAGAACTAAAATGAGAAATGACTCAAATTCCCTTTATTTTATCAAGTAATGTATTGTTTAACGGATTAACTACTTTGATTTAATTTCCATTTTCATTATGTGGACTCTATCTCCGAGCTTGATCAATTAATAGAAAAAGGTTACATTCATTGTTGGTTTCCTAAATTAGGAAAGGGTTCTTAAGCTTTTCGATTTTATAAATGTAACATTTATAATATATATATATATTATATAAATAGACTGAGATATGAATTGGAACCTTTTTGATTCTTATCAATGGCATCCGATTCAACGGTAGTAGATCCCGCCCGTAGACATAGATTGAATAAAGATATGAAGCCCCCAATCAGTACAAATTATTCTTTCTTCGAACATTGGATGTAATGGAAATGTGAAAAAAAAAAAAAAAAAATTCCCTTGAAAATCACATCGTTTTTTCTTTTTTCTTCTATTTCATTTCTTTTTTTATCCTTAATGATACCATATGCGATGCTCATCTATCTGTATCCATACTTTTCTATGTTATGAAGTGAAGTAAGCATAAGTATCGGCTATGGAATAAAGATAGATAATGAATAGTTAATAGAAAGAACAATCTATTTTGAATTGAACAATAAATGTCTTTCACGTCCAACTATAAAAATGAGTGACCCTTTTATTTTGAAATGGCGGTTCCAAAGAAACGTACTTCTCTGTCAAAAAAGCATATTCGTAGAAATATTTGGAAAAGAAGGGGATATCAGGCCGCGGCAAAAGCTTTATCTTTAGCTAAATCTATTTCTACCGGGCATTCCAAAAGTTTTTTTGTGCGACAAACAAGTAATAAAGCCTTGGAATGATCTGAATCTGAATCAGCATGACTCGATGAATTGGATGATTAAATTTATAAGATGAAGAATTCACATTAACTAATGTTTTGAACTCATCAATATGAGATAGAACTAGCTGTTGTGGTATGTAGAATACGAATTATTCTGTATACTAGGTTCTAAAAATGATTTCTTTTTTTGTTTGAAAAAAAAAAAAGAAAGAAGTAGTTAGACACAAAATACAAGGTTTCACCTTTCATTGATTGGTTTTTATAATTCGCGAGATGGGGGTTGTAACTTTCCCCATCGATTCATTTTTCACAATAACAAAACTCTTATTTTTTTTTTTCTTAGGAAGGGATTGGCTTATTGGATTATGTATCTCCAATAGTTATACATCATTAAGATTTTTGGAAAATCTGAAACAAGTATGAACGAGGTTAGAGCCCCCCTTTTTGTTCCAAAGTAAGGCGGGGATAAGATTCATAGTCAAAGTCAATGGATTATTGAAACTAATTGATTAAAATATACATTTTAAAACTTTGATTTGCAGCTCTCTGAATCACTACATGTCTACAAGGACTCCCTCTTGTTTCGAACAGATAAAAAAAAAAAAAAAAAAATAAGAAAACTGCCAGGATCCCATTTAGATCGATATTTATGTACTAAAGAATGAGTCAATCTTACGTAATCCAACCCCAATAGATCCTATCCCATGTTTGAGCTGGAGGATCGATCAATCGATATATCTAGATCTAATATCTAAATTATTTTATCTATTAATATTAGATTTCAATTCTATATATAAAAAGATCTTATCAGTTTAAATTTTATTTTCTAAGTTTTCTAAGTTAAAGTACATACAGTAGAATTCCGATAAAGATTGAAACTCTTTTGTTATACGATATGCCCGGTCCAATACCTAATGGGTTTGGTAAATCCTCACACAAATTATGTTATGTATACAATGAAGATCCCAATCATTAATACATCTTTGATACCAAACTATCCAAATTTTTATAGAAATCTTTTGGATGTAGTGATGAAGTTGTGATATATAAAAAATATTGTTTTATTTTGTTCATTGAAAAATGAATCTTTTTCATTTCGGATCTATCAAATCAGATAAATGAGAAATGAATCGTCAAAAAATGAGAAAAAAAATTCTTAGTTCTATACCCGGACTCAGGGCATAACCGTCTAGTTCCAACTATTCCAGAAGAACTTATAATACGGAAAAGCCCGCTGTTTAAAATGACCCCCTGCCATGAGACTAAGGATTATTGAGCGTTTAAATATTTATTTGAACGGGTCTTTATTCATCGATTCTAACATTTCCTAAAATAGATTGCATTAAATCCCTCAATCTCGACGATTGAACATCATATGGACTATGATTATTTCGATGAAGCCGCCATGGTGAAATTGGTAGACACGCTGCTCTTAGGAAGCAGTGCTAGAGCATCTCGGTTCGAGTCCGAGTGGCGGCATCTTCTAAAAAAGGCACAATAGATCCTATAATGAATTCAATTCCGGATTTCCATTCCGTAATTGGGGATACCCCCCTAAAAAAAATTATGATATTTGCCACTTTAGAACATATATTAACTCACATCTCTTTTTCTATCATTTCAATTGTTATTACGATTCATTTGATGACCTTATTAGTCCATGAAACCGTAGTACTATTTGATTTGTCAGAAAAAGCCATGATGGCTACCTTTTTCTGTATAACTGGATTATTAGTTACTCGTTGGATTTATTCGAGACATTTGCCGTTAAGCGATTTATATGAATCTTTAATGTTTCTTTCATGGAGTTTCTCCATTATTCATATGTTTCCTAAAAGACGGAATCAGAAAAGTTATTTAAGCGCAATAACCGCGCCAAGTGCTATTTTTACCCAAGGCTTTGCCACTTCGGGTCTTTCAACCGAAATGCATCAATCTGCAATATTAGTCCCTGCTCTACAATCCCAGTGGTTAATGATGCACGTAAGTATGATGTTATTGAGTTATGCAGCTCTTTTATGTGGATCGTTATTATCCGTAGCTCTTTTAGTCATTACATTTCGAAAAAACCTAGATATTCCTCGCAAAAGCAATCATTTCTTAATTGGGTCATTTTCCTTTGTGAATGAAAAAAGAAGTGTTTTACAAAACACTTCTTTTCTTTCATTTATAAATTATCACAGGTATCAATTAACCCAACAATTAGATCAGTGTAGTTATCGTGTCATTAGTTTAGGGTTTACTTTTTTAACCATAGGTATTCTTTCGGGAGCAGTATGGGCTAATGAGGCATGGGGGTCTTATTGGAATTGGGACCCCAAGGAAACTTGGGCATTTATTACTTGGACCATATTCGCGATTTATTTACATAGTAGAACAAATCAGAGCTTTCAGGGTGTGGATTCGGCAATTGTGGCTTCTATAGGATTTCTTATAATTTGGATATGCTATTTTGGGGTCAATCTATTAGGAATAGGACTACATAGTTATGGTTCATTCACATTAACAACTAATTGAAGAAAGGGCCTGAAGAATACATAGGAACATCGTCCCGTATATTATATTAAAGAAGGTTTGTGCAAGTTTTTTCGAACCATTTGAATCAAGTAGTGATTCAAATGGTTCGAAAAAACTTTAGATGTATCTGATTATAATTCACTTCATTTTTTTTTTCTTTCATTGCAT